TTATATGGATCCTTTCTGGTTGTGACCACACATAAAAATGACATTGCCATAAATTAACAAGGTAATATTTCCACTTATTCATCAGAAGTGGCGTATCTTTTGAAACCAGAATCAATTTTCCTTGATATCTAACATAATGTATGAAAGGATCCTTGAAGACCCGTAAGATAGCCGAAAAATAATTAGCAAACACTTTGACAAGATGTTCGATTTTTCCATGGAAATATATTCGTTCAAAAAGGCCCCTATAAGAAGTTAATCGTATATGAGAAGATTGGTTACGTAGAAAAAGGAAAATGGATTCGTATTCACATACATAAGAATTGTATAGGAACAAGACTAATCTTTGATTTCTTTTTGAAAAAAAAGAAATCAATTTTTTTGAAGTACTAAGACTATTCCAATTACAATACTCGTGAAAAAAGAACCGTAATAAATGAAAAGAAGAGGCATCTTTCACCCAGGAGCGAAGGATTTGAACTAAAATTTCCAGATGAAGGGGATAGGGGATTAATACATCTGACACATAATTTAAATGTGGTAATTTATCCTCTAAAAAAGGAAATATTGAATGACTTGATCGTAAATTATAAGATTTTGCGATTTCTTCTTCCTCTAAGGAAGATACTAATCTTAGGGAAAATGGAATTTCCACAATGACTGCAAACCCTTCGGATAGCATTTGAGAATACAAATTTTTTTTGTACCCCCAAAATGGATTTTTGTCATAATTAGTGGAAAAAAAAAAATGATTCTGGTGATACATTCGAGTAATTAAATGTTTTACCATTAGTAAACTGGATTTTTTGTCATAACCAGAATTTTCCAAAAAAATGGATCCATTTAAAAAATGATCATGAGAAAATGCATAAATATACTCCCGAAAGATAAGTGGGTATAGGAAGTCACGTTGCCGAGATTTCTGAAGTTCTAAATATCCTTGAAATTCCTCCATTTAAAATTTGATTTGAACTGGGGATACTATAATGGATTTATTACGTTATCAAATGATACATAGTGCGATACAGTCAAAACAAGGTATTACAGTAAAAATAATAATAGATACCCTGTAAATAGGTAAGACTTATCAACGGACTCTCTATCCTCTCTTTTCTTTTGCCATCTAACGGGTTTTTATTTTAGGATAAAAAAGATGATTAGAAATCCTTTATTTTTTCAACCCAATCGCTCTTTTGATTTTGGAAAAAAATTCTTTATCAATATACTGCTTCTTCTACACATTCCCCTCTACCCCATAATGTAGAGTAACTAATAGTTAGGACTTAGAAAAAAATCAATAACTCACTCATAAGAAAAGTCCTTCCCGCATCAAGCACTAATATAGTTTTAACGTCTAATTAGATCGGGTAATCATTCGAATTAAGAACATAAGCCCGTTACTTTTTATTTCTCTATAATTGGAGCATAGGGCTCTATCCATTTATTCATTCGACCCACCCCACTTGACTTGACTTTTTTTTTCCGCATCAAGAATTCAAACAAGGTTTGGCCTAATCTAGTAAGGTAAAAATATTACTAGAATTTTTCATTGATACGACATGCTGCTTTTTCCATTCATTCCTTTCAGGATCAGTCGCGGTCTTACAAACTCTACCGATAGTATGGACGAATCTGTTTCTTCATAGAAATGTGTAAAAGATGCTAGCCGCACTTAAAAGCCGAGTACTCTACCATTGAGTTAGCAACCCCAAAAATAGAAAAAATTTTTCTGTGTAGATACAATCGGAATCAAAATAACAAAAGAAATTAAATTGCACCACGTAATCAAAATATTCCAAATAAAAAAAACTTCTTATATCACACAAAAATAACTTTTTGTATCACAGAAAATACAATGAGACCATCATGTGCGTGAAAAGCAAAGGTCCTGAAACGGAGATAACTAGCTTCATTTATACACGATCGGATTATATTTGTTTGATACACTGTTGTCAATATGAATGTGAATAGTGAAAACCGACTACAATGGAGAAAACAAAAGAATTATAAATGAATAAAAACCACATGGAAATAACAATTTGAATTGAATAAATATATTTATTTTTTTATTTAAATAGATAAAGATAACAAAATATAATAAGAGAAAATATTCTAATAAATTAGATTAAAATAAGAGAAAAGAATTCAAAAAACTACGGACTTGGATTGGCACTATAGAGATAATCAACATAGATAGACATAAAAGATGTAGGCGAAAGACAAAATTAAGGAAGAAGTAGAAAAAAATATATCGGGTTTATTCAATCCATAAATATAAATAACTAAAAAAACGGAATCCCCCCTTTTTTTTTATTTGTTCATAGAATTGCAACAAAATAACCCCATCGATGGGGGAATGTACTAATTTTTATTTATAGTATATCCTATAGAACCAATTAGTTCATTTAGTCACTTGATTGATCTTTTTTCTATTCATCTTAGATCAATTTCTATCACTAAAAAAAAAAAATATATATTTTTGTCGTTATCGAAGACGGAATTTTAAGGTAATAAGTGTAGTATGAATAGAACAAGAGAGGGGGGAAATAATAAAGAAAAGGTTAGCCAAAGCTATATACAAGTTATCCACACCCTCTTTTTTTTTATTTCATTAATGGAATTTCGGTTATTGATTAAGGTGAAGTTCTGTAAAAACCCCTGCCTTCTTTAAAATATCATGAACAGTTCCTGTAGGTTGAGCACCCTTTTCAAGGAAATATAGAATAGCAGGAACATTTAAATAGGTTTGATTCTTTATCGGATCATAAAAACCCACTTTACGAAGATCTCTTCCTTCTCTTCGGGCTCGAACATCAATTGCAATGATTCGATAAACGGCTCATTGGGATAGATGTAAATTAACAATACCCCCCCCCCAGAACCGTATAAGAAGTTTTCTCCTCGTACGGCTCGAGGAAATTCAAAGTCGTGTATAGAATTCTAATTAATGTCAAATGGATTCATAGATTATGAAATCAATTAGACTATGATTTAAATACTTTGTTTCTGATTCTTTTGTTTATTTTTTATTCTTTTTTGAAAAAAAAAAAACTCATTCTTATCCTCATAACTCAAGTTGTATAACTCTCACTCAAAGGAAAACAACCCTTAAGCTTAAGCATTTCATTTATTGAGCGGTCTCTAACCCCTTAATTTTTGCCTGTCTCCTTTAGAATCTATTTCAATTCTTCATTCTGATCTAGTTTAGTTATTGAGACAATTGAAAAAGATTTTTACTTGTTGAGGGGATCCTTTATCCTTGCCTTTAATCATTGGGTTTAGACATTACTTCGGTGATCTTTAATCGTTTCAAAATGGCAGCAACATACCATTTTTTCTGATTGATTTTTATCAAAGAATCATATAAATATATAAATAATGGATTCTCATGTGATACACTTTTGATCAAATTTGACGTTTGAATTTGAAACTTGGTCGAATTGGATCCTTTCGATTTCTATACCGAACATATACTTACGAAGTAGTTTTAACTTATTGATTGACACTAACCCTAGATCTCTGCCCTTGATAAATGAATCAATACTTTCTACTCGAGCTCCATCATGTACTATTTACATCAAAACCCTCAAAAAATTAGAGCTCTAGTGGAACAGAACAAACGATGTCGAGTCAAGAGCATCTTCATTCCTATATAATATAAAATGGTGGGTATAAGAATCCACAGTAGATCATGTCCTTCAAGTCGCACGTTGCTTTCTACCACATCGTTTTAAACGAAGTTTTACCATAACCTCTAATTTCGTGCAACTGGTATGTAATTGATTCATTTATGGAATCATGTATAGTCATTGGTTTAGTTGGTCCATAGTAATCTATACTCTTATGACATGGGTAGTTTTTGAAAAAGTCTTGGGAATACTTCTATTTATTTAAACCCATATTTTATTGTATATATTGGATCATATAACATTTTTTTTTCTATGAGTGCAATATTTATTTCTCTATATATAGATATTTTCTATATAATATCTATATCGAGATCGAGAGAGAGATTTTTGAATTTCTATAAAATCAATTAAGAAATCATTAATTACGAATAATTAAGAATCTCCATTTTTCAATTTCTTCATAGAATGGATTCACGAGTTTCATACTTCTTCGAGTACCAAGGACTCATAAGAAATCCTTAAAAAGATTTAATTGATTGAAAATTTGCAATATTATTATTTGAATAAGGTTTTGTTGTAAAAAAAAAAAGGATTTATTACATTTTATTATCATAAATAAATGTATATTCGGATTAACCCATCCATAATTTGAAACAAATAGATAGATCCAAAATAAAAAAATTTTTCACAAAAAAAATAAATAAAACGATAAAAATACATAATAACAAGACATACATCTCAGCATTTTCTGCCTAGTTTATTTAAGTTAAGAGACTCAATTCAATAATCTTTCCCTAAAATAAAGTGAAAAAGATATATAAATAACCTCTGTCTGAATTGTTACTTGGATTTACAATTATCCATTAAAGACAAACACAAAATCCGAAAAAATGAGGTGAAAAGAAATACATAATATGTTACATATGTAATTTGATTCTTTGTTAATCAGATTCGGGCAGATATTAAAATTGATATCTTCGATTATGGATTAACTCCTATCTATCCCCCAATTATATAGAGTAGATGCATCATAAATAAAAAAAAAGCTCCTACGGGGGACTGGACTAGTTTCGGAGGTGCTAGACTATCTTGTATAAGACCAAAATCAAACAGATCTAGATTAAACGATTGTTCCTACCTATTTTTTTTTTTTACTCTAAATTTGAGCACCCTAAATAGGTCTTAAGAGACTTAATATCATTGATTGAATTCCATTAATGCCAAAAACACAAGACCTTCGTGTTTATAATTCATAAATCCACAGAAAAAAAAAAAAATACTCGGGTTTCACACACCATTTAAGAGATAGAGAATAAGAGAAGCTTTCGCATTTCGATTTGAAATGCATCATTATAAGAAAATAAGAAGGAACAATAATATTCTATCTATATCTAATACTAGACTCTTAAGCATAAGGTTGTTTAAAAGGGCAAGCTTTAGTCGGATATGATATGGAATATTTTTCTATATATCTTAGAATATACTATTCTATATATAATACACATACTCTGGGACGGAAGGATTCGAACCTCCGAATAGCGGGACCAAAACCCGTTGCCTTACCACTTGGCCACGCCCCATTTATATTCACCACCAATAAACACTAATATTCGTAGTGGTTGGTCGTCAATTCCAGTACAAAGATTTATAGAAATAATTATATTGTTGCTCGGATTTTGATACGTTTATAGATCCAATTAAACTGAATTTATTGATCATTACATATAATTCCATTAAGATAATGTATGAAAGTAGGATTTCTTCTATTCTCTTTTTATTTGAGAATTGAAGGATTTTTGATTGGCTGAGTTCAAATCAAAGAAAGGTTTTTTGACCTACTTTATGTTATTAATTTTTCCCGTATCCCTTATATCATAGCAATAATAGGGGATTAATAACTCAATCAAATCAAAAGAAATACAATTATCTTCAAGAACAAAGAAAAAAAAAAAAAAAATTGTTATGCTTAATATCTTAAGTTTCATCGGTATCTGTCTTAATTCTTTCCTTTATTCAAGTAGTTTTTTCGTCGCCAAATTGCCTGAGGCCTACGCTTTTTTGAATCCAATAGTAGATGTTATGCCAGTAATACCTCTATTCTTTTTTCTATTAGCTTTTGTTTGGCAAGCTGCCGTAAGCTTTCGATAAGATTTTTAATACTGTCCGAGACAAATTCATGATTTACTAGAAAAAAAAATTCTAACTAGTTATAAGATCAGATAAATCGTACATACAGTCTGAACCTTTGAGTTGAGTCCAATATTTAAATTCTTCTATAGCTGTGATAAATCTGGATCACTCTCATTTTCTTATTCTTACTTTTTTCCATTGAACGACCCTGTTAGAGTCCCCCACAATATATAATTGTAGGTATGAAATACAATTTTCAGTAATGAACGACTCAACTCTTAAAAATTTTTCCTATTTCTTTTCTAGAAATAACTTCACTGCATTTCTTGGTGTCAAAACAGGTTAAGATAGAGAATCTATTCTCTTAAAAAAAAAAAAAAAAATGATCTTGGAGATTGTGTAATGCTTACTCTAAAACTATTTGTTTATACAGTAGTAATATTCTTTGTTTCTCTCTTCATTTTCGGATTCCTATCTAATGACCCGGGACGTAATCCGGGACGTGAAGAATAAAACAAATGATTTTTTTCCTTGCTTGATTTTGAAATGTTCTAAAAATTTTATCTATTCCACATCTTTCCTAAACTATAAAAAAATACCAAGTAATTGACAGAAACGGAAAGAGAGGGATTCGAACCCTCGGTACAAAAAACTCGTACAACGGATTAGCAATCCGACGCTTTAGTCCACTCAGCCATCTCTCCCCAAATTGAAAAAGGATAATTACTATGATACATAGTATAAAAAATAGAAAATGAAGGCTTGAAAAAAGCCCTTCTTTATCTCTCTTGATTATCTTTATCTACCCTTTAATTATATGGATATATAATTATATCGATATATATAATTATCTAGATATATCGATGGATATCGATAAAATCGATAAATACTTTTATGAGCAATTCCATTTAGATAAATTAGATAAAGTAAGGGCTCAAAAGAAGAGATATCTCCAATCCTAATATATAAATATTACCAATATATTAAAGATTGCTAAAAATATATATTTCTAAATAAAAAAAAATATAGTACCTCTTTTATTTTATTTCATCCCAAAAGTCCTTGTCATTTTATTTCCACGGCCTGGCCTGGTCAGTACCTAGCCGGGCTTTTTTTGTTCCAATGAATCGTAGATAAAATTATTTATTTTATTTGAAAACACAAAATGTTTTTGAAACAAAAAAAATCGAAACAACAAGAATCATAAGAAGATTTATTATTTGATTCCTATGATACAGAAAAAGATGATATAGAATCAAGGTGCCATTCCTTACTATTATTCTTTATTTTAGTACTTTACTAGAATAGAATTAAAAAACTTGTTAATTTTTTAATTAAAATGAGTCCTCTTTTCCTAATCTCATCAGTCGCCCTGATGAAAATACGTCAACGTTCGAATTTTCATGATTCTTTTCTGATCCGATCTTTTTATTATTTATTACTACGACTTATTTTCGTCTTCGACAAAAGGTCAATTTATATGCAATAATTGCATTGTAGCGGATATAGTTTAGTGGTAAAAGTGCGATTCGTTCTATTAATCCCTTAATAGTTAAGGGATCCTTCGGAATTATTAATATTCCGATCAAAAACTTTTTTTCTTAAAAGGATTTAATCCTTTACCTCTCGATGAAAGATTCGAGGAAAAATATAAATTCTCGTGATTTGTATCCAAAAATAAGCTCGAAATTGAAAAAATTGGATCACGAAATTACGAAACATAATTTTATTGAATTGGATC